GCTAGCGTAGCTTAACTAAAGCATAACACTGAAGATGTTAAGACGGACCCTAGAAAGGTCCCGTAAGCACAAAGGCTTGGTCCTGACTTTACTGTCAGCTTTGGCTAAACTTACACATGCAAGTCTCCGCCCCCCTGTGAGAATGCCCACAGTTTTCTGCCCGAAAACAAGGAGCCGGTATCAGGCACACTCCCCGCGGCCCATGACACCTTGCTTAGCCACACCCTCAAGGGAACTCAGCAGTGATAGACATTAAGCCATAAGTGAAAACTTGACTTAGTTAAAGCCAAGAGGGCCGGTAAAACTCGTGCCAGCCACCGCGGTTATACGAGAGGCTCAAGTTGACAGACATCGGCGTAAAGAGTGGTTAGGAAGTTTTTTGAAACTAAAGCCGAACACCCTCAGAACTGTTATACGTACCCGAGGGTAAGAAGCCCCACTACGAAAGTGGCTTTATATCTCCGACCCCACGAAAGCTGCGAAACAAACTGGGATTAGATACCCCACTATGCCCAGCCCTAAACTTTGATAGCCCACTACACCCGCTATCCGCCCGGGTACTACGAGCACTAGCTTAAAACCCAAAGGACTTGGCGGTGCTTTAGATCCACCTAGAGGAGCCTGTTCTAGAACCGATAACCCCCGTTAAACCTCACCCTCTCTTGTTCTCCCCGCCTATATACCGCCGTCGTCAGCTTACCCTGTGAAGGAACCACAGTAAGCAGAACTAGTACAACTCAAAACGCCAGGTCGAGGTGTAGCATATGAGAGGGGAAGAAATGGGCTACATTCCCTACTACAGGGAACACGAACAATGTAATGAAATATGCATTAGAAGGAGGATTTAGCAGTAAGCAGAAAATAGAGCGTTCCGCTGAAACCGGCCCTGAAGCGCGCACACACCGCCCGTCACTCTCCCCAAGCCAACCAACACCCTATAAATAATACATTTCACCGGTAAAGGGGAGGCAAGTCGTAACATGGTAAGTGTACCGGAAGGTGCACTTGGAAAAATCAGAGTGTAGCTAAGCCAGAAAAGCATCTCCCTTACACTGAGAAGTCACCCGTGCAAATCGGGTCACCCTGACGCCCAATAGCTAGCCCACCCATCAACCCCAAACACACCCTATCTATACCCCCAAACACACCACCACCCAACAAACAAACCATTTTCCCACCTAAGTACGGGCGACGAAAAAGGACCTAGGAGCAACAGAGAAAGTACCGCAAGGGGAAGCTGAAAGAGTAATGAAACAACCCAGTAAAGCACTAAAAAGCAGAGACCGCCCCTCGTACCTTTTGCATCATGATTTAGCCAGAAAACCTTAAGCAAAAAGCATTATAGTTTAATACCCCGAAACTAAGCGAGCTACTCCAAGACAGTCTAATTTATAGGACCACCCCGTCTCTGTGGCAAAAGAGTGGGAAGAGCTTTGAGTAGAGGTGACAGACCTACCGAGCCTAGTTATAGCTGGTTGCCTGAGAACTGAATAGAAGTTCAGCCCTTTAAATTCTTTACCCCCATTGGCCCAAGGCCTCCACACCGAACAAAAGAAACTAAAGGAGTTAGTCAAAGGGGGTACAGCCCCTTTGAAACAAGATACAACTTTCCAAGGAGGGTAAAGATCACAACAAACTTAAAGGCCTAATGTCCTAGTGGGCCTAAAAGCAGCCACCTACCCAGAAAGCGTTAAAGCTCGAACATTACATAACCAGCCTTCTAATAAAGACAACACAATCTCACCCCCCTAAACCTACCAGGCCGTTCCATAAAAATATGGAAGTGTTTATGCTAATATGAGTAATAAGAGAGACCCCCTCTCTCCCCGCACAAGTGTAACTCGGAACGAACCATTCACCGACCATTAACGGCCCCAAAATAAAGAGGGCACTAGACAAAAAACAAACAACTAGAAAACCACCTACCCCCCCCCCACCGTTAACCCCACACTGGTGTGCCAACCGGGAAAGACTAAAAGAAAAAGAAGGAACTCGGCAAACACAAGCCTCGCCTGTTTACCAAAAACATCGCCTCTTGTACCCCTAAACATAAGAGGTCCCGCCTGCCCTGTGACTATAAGTTTAACGGCCGCGGTATTTTGACCGTGCAAAGGTAGCGCAATCACTTGTCTTTTAAATGAAGACCTGTATGAATGGCATAACGAGGNCTTAACTGTCTCCTTTTTCCAGTCAATGAAATTGATCTCCCCGTGCAGAAGCGGGGATATTGACATAAGACGAGAAGACCCTATGGAGCTTTAGACGCCAGAACAGACCATGTTAAGCACCCCTAAAATAAAAGACAAAACTGATTGGCCCCTGTTCTAATGTCTTTGGTTGGGGCGACCGCGGGGAAACAAACAACCCCCATGTGGACTGGGAGCACACTACTCCTACAACCCAGAGTTACAACTCCAAGCAACAGAATTTCTGACCAACAAGATCCGGCATACAGCCGATCAACGGACCGAGTTACCCTAGGGATAACAGCGCAATCCTCTTTTAGAGCCCATATCGACAAGAGGGTTTACGACCTCGATGTTGGATCAGGACATCCTAATGGTGCAGCCGCTATTAAGGGTTCGTTTGTTCAACGATTAAAGTCCTACGTGATCTGAGTTCAGACCGGAGTAATCCAGGTCAGTTTCTATCTATGCCACGATCTTTTCTAGTACGAAAGGACCGAAAAGAAGAGGCCCCTGTTTCCAATATGCCTCACCCTCACCTATTGAAACCAACTAAAATAGGCAAAAGGGCGTACCCCCTAGCCTAAGAAAATGGCTTGTTAAAGTGGCAGAGCCCGGATACTGCAAAAGACCTAAGCCCTTTCCACGGAGGTTCAAGTCCTCCCTTTAACTATGCTCTCAACACTAATTACATCTATCCTCAACCCCCTAATCCTGATTGTATTTGTCCTTCTAGCCGTCGCACTCCTCACACTTGTCGAACGAAAAGTCCTCGGTTACATGCAATTACGAAAAGGCCCAAACGTCGTAGGCCCTTACGGCCTCCTCCAACCAATTGCAGACGGACTAAAACTTTTTATAAAAGAACCCGTTCGACCCTCCACCTCCTCCCCCGTCCTCTTCCTTTTTACCCCCATACTAGCCCTCACCCTGGCACTTACCCTTTGAACTCCAATACCCCTCCCCTTCCCAATAGCAGACCTTAATCTCGGCATCCTCTTTATTCTTGCCCTCTCCAGTTTAGCAGTCTATTCTATCCTCGGCTCAGGATGAGCCTCCAATTCAAAATATGCCTTAATCGGAGCCCTTCGAGCTGTCGCACAGACTATTTCCTACGAAGTTAGCTTAGGACTCATTCTTCTAAATGCCATCATTTTTACTGGAGGCTTCACCCTACAAACATTTAGCGTCGCCCAAGAAAGCATCTGACTAATTTTTCCCGCCTGACCTTTAGCCGCTATATGATACATCTCCACACTCGCAGAAACAAACCGAGCCCCCTTCGACCTCACAGAGGGCGAATCCGAACTCGTCTCCGGCTTTAACGTAGAATACGCAGGAGGCCCCTTCGCCCTCTTCTTCCTCGCCGAATACGCCAACATTCTCCTAATAAACACACTCTCTGCAACATTATTTTTAGGTGCCTCCATCCTACACTCAACCCCAGAAGTTACAACAACAAACCTTATGATTAAAGCAACTCTTCTCTCCGTCCTCTTCCTATGAGTTCGTGCTTCCTACCCACGATTTCGTTACGATCAACTCATACACCTAATCTGAAAAAACTTCCTCCCATTAACCCTTGCCCTAGTAATTTGACACCTTTCCCTTCCAATCGCACTAACAGGCCTACCTCCACAACTGTAGCCTGGAGTTGTGCCTGAAGCAAAGGGCCACTTTGATAGAGTGAACTATGAGGGTTAAAGTCCCTCCAACTCCTTAGAAAGAAGGGGCTCGAACCCTACCTGAAGAGATCAAAACTCTTAGTGCTTCCACTACACCACTTCCTAGTAAAGTCAGCTAAATAAGCTTTTGGGCCCATACCCCAAACATGTTGGTTAAACTCCCTCCTTTACTAATGAATCCTTACATCTTGGCCATTCTTCTCTTTGGCTTAGGCCTTGGCACCACAATTACATTTGCTAGTTCCCACTGACTCCTCGCCTGAATAGGCCTTGAAATAAACACGCTAGCCATTATTCCCCTGATAGCTCAACACCACCACCCCCGCGCTGTCGAAGCTACAACCAAATATTTTTTAACCCAAGCTGCTGCAGCAGCCACCCTTCTATTTGCAAGCATTACTAACGCCTGATTAACAGGCCAATGAGAAATTCAACAAATCACACACCCCCTCCCAACCACAATAATCACCCTTGCCCTTGCCCTCAAAATCGGCCTGGCTCCCCTTCATGCTTGACTCCCCGAAGTTCTGCAAGGACTGGACCTTACCACAGGCTTAATTCTTTCAACCTGACAAAAGCTTGCCCCCTTCGCCCTAATTCTTCAAATCCAACCTTCAAACTCAACCACTCTTATTATTTTAGGCCTCGCATCCACCCTCATTGGAGGCTGAGGCGGGCTAAACCAAACACAACTCCGTAAAATTCTTGCTTACTCATCAATCGCCCACCTAGGTTGAATAATTCTTGTTTTACAATTCTCCCCCTCAATTACACTCCTCACCCTTTTAACCTACTTCATTATAACATTCTCAACATTCCTCGTATTTAAACTCAACAAATCCACAAACATTAATACTCTCGCTACATCCTGAGCGAAAGCCCCCGCCCTCACAGCCCTCACCCCCCTCATTCTCCTTTCATTAGGAGGCCTCCCCCCTCTCACAGGCTTTATACCAAAATGACTAATTCTTCAAGAATTAACCAAACAAGGCCTTGCTCCTACTGCAACCCTAGCAGCCCTCTCAGCACTCCTTAGCCTATACTTTTACCTACGCCTCTCCTACGCAATAGCCCTCACCATCTCCCCCAACAACCTTACAGGCACAACCCCCTGACGTCTACCTTCCACCCAACTAACTTACCCCCTCGCCACTTCAACTGCAATGACAATTTGCCTCCTGCCACTCACCCCCGCCATCTCAGCCTTATTGACCCCCTAAGGGGCTTAGGATAGTACCCAGACCAAGGGCCTTCAAAGCCCTAAGCGGGAGTGAAAATCTCCCAGCCCCTGTTAAGACTTGCAGGATACTAACCCACATCTTCTGCATGCAAAACAGACACTTTAATTAAGCTAAAGCCTTACTAGACAGGAAGGCCTCGATCCTACAAACTCTTAGTTAACAGCTAAGCGCTCAAACCAACAAGCATCTGTCTAGCCTTTCCCCCGCCCGCCTCCAAAAGGGCGGGGGAAAGCCCCGGCAGGGGTTAACCTGCCACTTCAGATTTGCAATCTGACATGTATAACACCTCGAGGCTTGATAAGAAGAGGACTTGAACCTCTGTGCATGGGGCTACAACCCACCGCTTGACACTCAGCCATCTTACCTGTGGCAATCACACGTTGATTCTTCTCAACTAATCACAAAGACATCGGCACCCTCTATCTAGTATTTGGTGCTTGAGCCGGAATAGTAGGAACCGCGCTAAGCCTCCTAATTCGGGCAGAACTAAGCCAGCCCGGCTCTCTCCTCGGAGACGACCAGATTTATAATGTAATTGTTACAGCACATGCTTTTGTAATAATTTTCTTTATAGTAATACCAATTATGATTGGAGGCTTTGGAAACTGACTAGTACCACTCATGATTGGTGCCCCAGATATGGCCTTCCCTCGAATGAACAACATGAGTTTCTGACTCCTTCCTCCCTCATTCCTCCTCCTCCTCGCCTCATCTGGAGTCGAAGCAGGTGCCGGCACAGGGTGAACTATTTACCCCCCGCTCGCAGGCAATCTTGCCCATGCTGGGCCTTCTGTCGACTTAACCATCTTCTCCCTCCACTTGGCCGGGGTATCATCTATCCTAGGCGCAATTAACTTCATTACAACAATTATTAACATGAAACCCCCCGCCATCTCTCAATATCAGACACCCCTATTTGTATGGTCCGTTCTAATTACCGCAGTATTACTTCTTCTATCCCTACCCGTTCTTGCCGCCGGCATCACAATACTTCTCACAGACCGAAACCTAAACACAACCTTCTTTGATCCTGCCGGAGGAGGAGACCCCATCCTTTACCAACACTTATTCTGATTCTTTGGACACCCTGAAGTTTACATTCTTATCCTCCCCGGCTTTGGAATAATCTCCCACATTGTTGCTTACTATGCGGGTAAAAAAGAACCTTTCGGATATATGGGAATGGTCTGGGCCATGATGGCTATCGGCNTCCTAGGGTTCATTGTATGAGCCCATCACATGTTTACCGTAGGGATGGACGTAGACACACGGGCTTACTTTACTTCCGCCACAATAATTATTGCCATCCCAACCGGAGTAAAAGTCTTCAGCTGACTAGCCACTCTGCACGGCGGTGCCATTAAATGAGAAACCCCACTCTTATGAGCGCTAGGTTTCATTTTCCTCTTTACAGTTGGAGGTCTAACCGGGATTGTCCTAGCCAATTCTTCTCTAGACATTATGCTTCACGACACATATTATGTCGTCGCCCACTTCCACTATGTCCTTTCAATAGGAGCCGTATTCGCCATCGTTGCCGGCTTCGTCCACTGATTCCCCCTATTCTCAGGATACACGCTTCACGACACCTGAACTAAAATCCACTTCGGAGTTATATTTATTGGAGTCAACCTTACTTTCTTCCCACAACATTTCCTAGGGCTGGCAGGAATGCCTCGTCGGTACTCCGACTATCCCGACGCCTATACCCTTTGAAACGCAGTCTCTTCTATTGGCTCAATGATCTCAATAGTCGCAGTGATTATGTTCCTATTCATTATCTGAGAAGCATTCGCCGCAAAACGAGAAGTTCTATCAGTAGAACTTACAGCAACAAACGTAGAATGACTTCACGGCTGCCCTCCTCCCTACCACACCTTCGAAGAGCCTGCCTTCGTCCAAGTTCAACAAACTTGGCTAGACTACGAAAAATCCCCTACCGCCCCCTCAAAAGCCCACTAACGAGAAAGGGAGGAATTGAACCCCCATAAACTGGTTTCAAGCCAACCACATAACCACTCTGTCACTTTCTTCATAAGACACTAGTAAAGTCGATTATTACATTGCCTTGTCAAGGCAAAATTGCGAGTTAAAACCCCGCGTGTCTTACAACAATGGCACATCCCTCTCAACTAGGATTCCAAGATGCAGCTTCACCTGTAATAGAAGAACTTCTTCACTTCCACGACCACGCCCTAATAATCGTCTTCCTAATCAGCACACTCGTGCTTTACATTATTGTGGCTATAGTAACAACCAAGCTTACTAACAAATTTATCCTAGACTCCCAAGAAATTGAAATCATCTGAACCTTGCTCCCGGCTATTATTCTGATCCTCATCGCCCTCCCCTCCCTACGCATCCTTTACCTTATGGACGAGATCAATGACCCACATCTCACAATTAAGGCCATGGGCCATCAATGATACTGAAGCTACGAGTACACTGATTATGAAGACCTCGGCTTCGATTCTTATATAATCCCAACACAAGACCTGGCCCCAGGTCAATTTCGCCTCCTAGAAACAGACCATCGAATAGTGGTCCCAGTTGAGTCCCCCATTCGAATTTTAATCTCAGCCGAAGACGTACTTCACTCCTGAGCCGTCCCAAGCCTAGGAGTAAAAATAGACGCCGTCCCTGGACGCCTAAACCAAACAGCATTTATTGCATCCCGTCCCGGAGTTTTCTATGGGCAATGCTCTGAAATTTGCGGCGCAAACCACAGCTTTATGCCTATCGTGGTAGAAGCAGTCCCACTAGAACACTTTGAAAACTGATCATCCTTAATACTTGAAGACGCTTCGCTAAGAAGCTAAATAGGGAATAGCGTTAGCCTTTTAAGCTAAAGATTGGTGGCCCCCACCCACCCCTAGCGAGATGCCACAACTTAACCCCGCGCCTTGATTTGCCATCCTAGTCTTCTCTTGACTAATTTTCCTAACAGTCATTCCCCCAAAAGTTCTAGCACACACTTTCCCAAACGACCCCACTCTCCAAAGCACAGAGAAACCCAAAACAGAGCCCTGAACCTGACCATGACACTAAGCTTCTTTGACCAATTTATGAGCCCCACATACCTGGGAATTCCCCTAATTGCCCTTGCTCTTAGCCTACCTTGAATCCTCTATCCAAAGCCCACTACACGTTGATTAAACAACCGTCTCATTACACTCCAAGGATGATTTATTAACCGCTTTACCCAACAAATTTTTCAGCCCTTAAGCTTAGGAGGCCATAAGTGAGCCACCCTCCTCGCCTCCCTTATACTCTTTCTTATTACCTTAAACATACTTGGCCTTCTACCCTACACCTTCACCCCCACAACACAGCTTTCTCTCAACATAGCCTTCGCTGTACCCCTCTGACTTGCTACAGTCATTATTGGTATACGAAACCAACCTACACATGCGCTAGGCCACCTTCTGCCAGAAGGCACTCCTACCCTCCTGATCCCTGTCCTAATCATTATCGAAACAATTAGCCTATTTATCCGACCCCTCGCACTTGGAGTTCGACTAACCGCAAACCTCACAGCTGGCCACCTTTTAATTCAACTCATCGCCACTGCCACCTTCGTTCTTCTTCCCCTTATACCTACAGTGGCAATTCTGACCGCAGTACTACTCTTTCTTCTGACTCTTCTAGAAGTTGCAGTAGCCATGATCCAAGCCTACGTCTTTGTCCTTCTTTTAAGCCTTTATCTACAAGAAAACGTCTAATGGCCCATCAAGCACACGCATATCACATAGTTGACCCCAGCCCATGACCCCTAACAGGCGCAGTAGCCGCCCTTCTAATAACCTCCGGTTTAGCAATCTGAATGCACTTCCACAATACAACCTTAATAACCCTAGGTCTAATTCTCCTCCTCCTAACAATATACCAGTGATGACGAGATATCATTCGAGAGGGGACATTCCAAGGACACCACACCCCTCCTGTCCAAAAAGGCCTTCGATACGGAATAATCCTCTTTATTACCTCGGAAGTTTTCTTTTTCCTGGGATTCTTCTGAGCCTTCTACCACTCTAGTCTTGCCCCCACCCCTGAACTAGGAGGCTGCTGGCCCCCTACAGGAATTACCCCACTTGACCCCTTCGAAGTACCCCTCCTCAACACAGCCGTCCTACTAGCTTCTGGAGTAACAGTCACCTGAGCACACCATAGTATTATAGAAGGGCTTCGAAAAGAAGCTATTCAATCCCTTGCCCTAACCATTCTTTTAGGCTTCTATTTCACCTTCCTCCAAGCCATAGAATACTACGAAGCCCCTTTTACAATCGCAGATGGAGTTTACGGCTCCACCTTCTTCGTAGCAACCGGCTTCCACGGACTTCACGTAATTATTGGCTCTACCTTCCTAGCCGTCTGCCTTCTACGACAAGTCCAATACCACTTTACATCAGAACATCACTTTGGATTCGAAGCAGCTGCCTGATACTGACACTTTGTAGACGTTGTCTGACTATTCCTCTACATCTCAATTTACTGATGAGGCTCATATCTTTCTAGTATTAAAGCTAGTACATGTGACTTCCAATCACTTAGTCTTGGTTAAAGCCCAAGGAAAGATAATGAATTTAATCACAACAATACTTATTATTTCTATTGCCCTCTCCACTATTCTAGCCATCGTCTCTTTCTGACTACCCCAAATAACCCCCGACCACGAAAAGCTCTCCCCCTACGAATGTGGCTTCGACCCCCTAGGGTCCGCCCGCCTGCCCTTCTCCCTTCGCTTCTTCCTCGTCGCAATCCTCTTCCTCCTATTTGACCTGGAAATTGCACTACTCCTTCCCCTTCCCTGAGGAGACCAGCTCTCTTCTCCCCTCATAACATTCGTCTGAGCCTTCGCTGTTCTTGTCCTACTAACCCTCGGGCTGATTTATGAATGAATCCAAGGCGGCCTAGAGTGGGCTGAATAGGCTGTTAGTTTAAGAAAAACCCTTGATTTCGGCTCAAGAACTTGTGGTTAAAGTCCACAACCGTCTAATGACTCCCACACACTTCGCCTTCTCCTCGACCTTCCTTCTAGGCCTAGCAGGCCTAGCATTCCACCGAACCCACCTTCTTTCCGCCCTCCTGTGTTTGGAAGGTATGATACTCTCACTCTTCATTGCCCTCTCCCTATGGACCCTCCAACTAAACTCCGCCAGCTTTTCAGCCTCCCCCATGCTTCTCCTAGCTTTCTCAGCCTGCGAAGCAAGCGCCGGTCTTGCCCTACTCGTTGCCACTGCTCGAACCCACGGAACAGACCGACTCCAAAGCCTAAACCTCCTACAATGCTAAAAATTCTCCTCCCCACTATCATGCTTGTTCCCACTATTTGAGCCACCCCCGCCAAACACCTCTGACCCACCGCCCTTTCATGCAGTTTAGTTATCTCCTTAATCAGCTTAACCTGGCTTAAGTCATCCGCAGAATCAGGCTGATCCTTCCTTAGCCCCTACATGGCAACTGACCCCCTCTCCACCCCCCTTCTTGCACTAACCTGCTGGCTCCTCCCCCTAATAATCCTTGCAAGCCAGAACCACACGGCATCCGAACCTATCTCCCGCCAACGAGCCTACATCACCCTCCTTACATCCCTACAAATCTTCCTCATCATAGCTTTCAGCGCAACCGAAGTAATTATATTTTACATTATATTTGAAGCCACCCTCATTCCAACCCTAGTAATTATCACCCGCTGGGGCAATCAAACAGAACGACTAAACGCAGGGACTTACTTTCTATTCTACACATTAGCAGGCTCACTCCCCCTCCTTGTCGCCCTCCTACTACTCCAAAACAGCACTGGAACCTTGTCCCTTCTAACACTACAATATGCTCCTTCCATACAGCTCTCTTCTTTTGCCGACAAGTTATGATGAGCCGGCTGCCTACTCGCCTTCCTAGTAAAAATACCCCTTTACGGAGCCCACCTTTGACTTCCCAAAGCACACGTTGAGGCCCCAATCGCCGGCTCTATGGTACTAGCCGCAGTATTACTAAAACTAGGGGGCTACGGAATAATGCGAATAATAATTATACTAGAGCCTCTTACCAAAGAACTCAGTTACCCCTTCATTATCTTTGCCCTCTGAGGAGTAATTATAACAGGCTCAATTTGCCTCCGCCAAACAGATCTAAAGTCCCTAATTGCCTACTCATCAGTGAGCCACATGGGTCTCGTGGCAGCAGGTATCTTAATTCAAACTCCCTGGGGCTTTACAGGTGCCCTCATTCTAATAATCGCACACGGCCTAACTTCCTCCGCCCTCTTCTGCCTAGCTAACACAAATTATGAACGAACACACAGCCGAACTATAATTTTAGCCCGAGGTCTCCAAATGGTTCTGCCCCTAATAACCGCATGATGATTTATTGCCAGCCTCGCAAACCTTGCTCTTCCCCCTCTCCCAAACTTAATAGGAGAACTAATAATTATTACCTCCCTATTCCACTGATCCTGATGAACAATCGCACTCACAGGGGCTGGAACCCTAATTACCGCAGGCTACTCCCTATACATATTCCTCATAACACAACGAGGACCTCTACCGACACATATTATTTCCCTCGACCCAACACACTCCCGAGAACACTTACTCATAGCCCTTCATCTCCTCCCCCTTATTCTCCTCATCTCCAAACCCGAACTAATTTGAGGATGGACCGCCTGTAGATATAGTTTAACAAAAATATTAGATTGTGATTCTAAAGACAGAGGTTAAAACCCCCTTATCCACCGAGAGAGGTTGGCAACAACAAAGACTGCTAATCTTTGCCTCTTGGGTTGAACTCCCAAGCTCACTCACCCCGCTTCTAAAGGATAACAGCTCATCCGTTGGTCTTAGGAACCAAAAACTCTTGGTGCAAATCCAAGTAGCAGCTATGCACCTCACCTCAACCGTTATAGCCACCAGCCTAATCACCATTTTCCTCCTACTCACATCCCCCGTTCTTACCTCCTTCTCCCCCCGCCCCCTTCCCCCCGACTGAGCACTAACTCAGGTCAAAACAGCAGTAAAATGAGCTTTCTTTATTAGCATCCTCCCTCTCTGCCTCTTCCTCAACGAAGGCGCAGAAGCAATCATTACCAGCTGAACTTGAATAAACACCCACACCTTCGATGTAAGTATCAGCCTCAAATTTGACATTTATTCAATTATTTTTACCCCCGTCGCCCTCTACGTCACCTGATCTATCCTAGAATTTGCCTCCTGATATATACATGCCGACCCAAACATAAATCGTTTTTTTAAATATCTGCTAATCTTCCTCATCGCTATAATTATCCTTGTTACCGCAAACAATATATTTCAACTATTCATCGGTTGAGAAGGCGTCGGAATTATATCCTTTCTCCTCATCGGCTGATGATACGGCCGTGCAGACGCAAACACCGCTGCCCTTCAAGCAGTAATCTATAACCGAGTAGGAGACATCGGCCTAATTTTTGCGATAGCTTGAATCGCAACCTCCCTTAATTCCTGAGAAATACAACAAATATTTACTTTGTCCAAAGACTTTGACCTAACTTACCCCCTCATTGGCCTCATCATTGCTGCCACTGGTAAGTCCGCTCAATTCGGCCTCCATCCTTGGCTTCCTTCTGCCATAGAAGGTCCTACACCGGTCTCTGCCCTACTGCATTCAAGCACCATAGTAGTAGCAGGCATCTTCCTCCTTATCCGCATGAGCCCTATGCTAGAAAATAACCACACCGCCCTGACTATCTGCCTTTGCTTAGGAGCCCTCACCACCCTATTTACCGCAACCTGCGCCCTCACCCAAAATGACATCAAAAAAATCGTTGCCTTCTCAACATCAAGTCAACTAGGCCTAATAATAGTAACAATTGGACTCAACCAACCACAACTTGCCTTCCTCCACATCTGTACCCACGCATTCTTTAAAGCCATGCTTTTCCTCTGCTCAGGGTCCATTATCCACAGCCTAAACGACGAACAAGACATCCGAAAAATAGGAGGCATACATCACCTAACCCCCTTCACTTCCTCCTGCTTAACTATCGGAAGCTTAGCTCTCACAGGAACTCCCTTCTTAGCAGGATTCTTCTCTAAAGATGCCATTATTGAAGCCCTAAACACATCTTACCTAAACGCCTGAGCCCTTTTCCTCACCCTCCTAGCCACTTCTTTCACCGCTGTCTACAGCCTCCGAGTAATTTTCTTTGTCTCAATAGGCCACCCCCGCTTCAACCCGCTTTCCCCCATCAACGAAAACAACCCAACAGTTATTAACCCCATCAAACGATTAGCCTGAGGAAGCATTATCGCCGGCCTCCTAATCACCTCCAACATTACACCCCTAAAAACACCAGTTATATCCATACCCCTTCTTCTCAAAACTGCCGCCCTGGCGGCAACTATTATCGGCCTTCTCACCGCACTAGAACTCGCCTCACTGACCAATAAACAATACAAGCCAACCCCAAAACTTTTTCCCCACCATTTCTCTAACATATTAGGATTCTTCCCAATAGTTGTCCATCGCCTTGCTCCCAAACTTAACCTAGTTTTAGGACAAACCATTGCCTCCCAAACAGTCGACCAAACTTGGTTAGAAAAAGTCGGTCCAAAAGCAACTGCCACCCTCAACCTCCCCCTAATTACAACAACCAACAATATTCAACAAGGTATAATCAAAACCTACCTCTCACTCTTCTTCTTCACCTTCAGCCTAGCTCTCCTACTACTACTTTATTAAACAGCTCGAAGAGCCCCTCGACTTAGCCCCCGCGTTAACTCCAACACCACAAACAACGTTAACAACAACACTCAGGCCCCCATCACCAAAACACCACCACCTACCGAATACATCAAAGCTACCCCTCCAATATCCCCCCGAAAGACAGAGAACTCAGCAAACTCATCAGCAGACACTCAAGCCCCCTCATACCACCCACCTCAAAACAACCCTGCCGCCGCACACACCCCCACCATATAAGCCACCATCACCCCCAAAACAGGCCAACTACCTCAACCCTCCGGATAAGGCTCAGCCGCCAACGCCGCCGAATATGCAAACACAACCAGCATTCCCCCCAAATAAATCAAAAACAAGACCAAAGACAAGAAAGACCCCCCATGCCCCACTAACACCCCACACCCCATACCTGCTACCGCAACCAATCCTAGTGCCGCAAAATACGGCGAAGGATTAGAAGCAACCGCCGCAAGGCCCAATACCAACCCAAACAAGAATATAAACATAATATAAACCATAGTTTCTGCCAGGACTTTAACCAGGACTAATGACTTGAAAAACCACCGTTGTTATTCAACTACAAAAACAATAATGGCCAACCTCCGAAAAACCCACCCCCTCCTAAAAATCGCAAACGACGCTCTAGTTGACCTCCCAGCTCCCTCAAACATCTCAGTCTGATGGAATTTTGGATCTCTACTAGGACTCTGCCTAGCAGCCCAAATCCTAACAGGCCTCTTTCTAGCCATACACTATACCTCCGACATCGCCACAGCCTTCTCCTCCGTCGCCCACATTTGTCGAGACGTAAACTATGGCTGACTCATTCGAAACATACACGCCAATGGCGCATCCTTTCTCTTCATTTGTATTTACCTCCACATCGGGCGAGGCCTATACTACGGCTCCTATCTGTACAAAGAAACCTGAAACATTGGAGTTATCCTCCTCCTCCTAACCATAATAACAGCCTTCGTAGGCTACGTCCTCCCATGAGGACAAATGTCATTCTGAGGCGCTACCGTCATCACAAACCTTCTTTCCGCAGTCCCTTACATTGGCAACTCCTTAGTTCAATGAATTTGAGGGGGATTCTCCGTAGACAACGCCACCCTAACTCGCTTTTTCGCCTTCCACTTCCTTCTCCCCTTCATCATTGCAGCTGCAACAATAGTACACCTTATTTTTCTCCACGAAACCGGATCAAACAACCCCACAGGCCTAAACTCAGACGCCGACAAAATCTCCTTCCACCCCTACTTTTCTTACAAAGACTTATTAGGCTTCGCAATTCTTTTAATCGCCCTCATTTCCCTGGCCCTTTTCTCCCCCAACCTACTCGGTGACCCTGACAATTTTACCCCCGCAAACCCCCTAGTTACTCCTCCCCACATCAAACCCGAATGATACTTCCTGTTTGCCTACGCCATCCTACGCTCAATTCCTAACAAACTTGGCGGAGTTCTCGCCCTCCTATTCTCAATTCTTGTTTTAATAGTTGTGCCTATCCTCCACACCTCCAAACAACGAGGCCTAACTTTCCGCCCCATCACACAATTCTTGTTTTGACTCCTAGTTGCAGATGTCGCAATCCTCACCTGAATTGGGGGCATGCCCGTTGAACATCCCTTCGTTATTATTGGCCAAATCGCATCTTTTCTCTACTTCTTCCTCTTCCTCATTCTTGCCCCCATTACCGGCTGACTAGAAAACAAAATCCTTGAATGACACTGCACTAGTAGCTCAGCGCCAGAGCGCCGGTCTTGTAAACCGGACGTCGAAGGTTAAAGTCCTTCCTACTGCTTCAAAGAAAGGGGATTCTAACCCCTGCCCCTAACTCCCAAAGCTAGGATTCTAATTTAAACTATTCTTTGCCGAGCTCTGCCTTTGTACAAAATGCAATGCATATATGTATTATCACCATTATTTTATATCAAACATATCCTATATATAAATACATTCAATTTTTAATTAAACATAGACTGCCCCCCCACATATTTGACATCAACATTCACAACTAAGACATACATAAACCAATCAACTGAAACTTCCCAATAATTTGAAAAACCACTGAACGACATTTAAGACCGAACACAACCATTCACACAGTCAAGATATACCAAGTACTCAACATTCGATTCACACTCAAATATTTAATGTAGTAAGAGCCCACCATCAGTTGATTTCTTAATGTTAACGGTTCTTGAAGGTCAAGGACAATTATTCGTGGGGGTTTCACTAAATGAACTATTCCTGGCATCTGGTTCCTACTTCAGGTTCAATAATTGTTATAATCCCCCATACTTTCATTGACGCTTGCATAAGTTAATGGTGTTAATACATACTCCTCATTACCCAACATGCCGAGCGTTCTTTCCAGAGGATAGGGGGTTTCTCTTTTTTTTTCCCTTTCATTTGGCATCTCAGAGTGCGTACAGAAATGACAGACAAGGTTGAACATTTTCCTTGCTTGGAGAGAAATAGCATGCATGGTGGATAGATATTTACAGAAGAGTTGCATAACTGATATCTAGAGCATAAGGTTCAATCAAATATTTTAATTTTCTCCTAACTTTTCTATCAATCTTCGGTTTCTGCGCGCGTTAAACCCCCCCTACCCCCCCAAAACTCCTAAGATCTCTAATATTCCTGTAAACCCCCCGGAAACAGGAAAAGCTCTAGAAGTGACTATCAGCGCTTTAATTTATGCATAAAATATTACTTAATGTGTGTATATATAGTATTATTTATGCACGTATCATACTATCTATGTGTGTATATTATATTATTATAATATTGCACAT